CGATTTGAATTTGATACAACACACGCGGGGGGATCACTAGCTATTTCAAATCGAAAAAAGAAATAATTGAAATAATTAAACAACACCTACTTGTTTTTTTGTTAATAGAACCCTAGTGATTGTATTTGGATGCGTATTAGGATAGTAAATGAAATATTCAAATGATTTTTTATCGAATGACTATTCATCTATTGTATTTTTCATGTAAATATGTGCAACAAGGCTTTATGGAAAAAGGGTGGTTCAACTCGATGTTGTCCAAAAAAAAGGAGTTAGAATACGGGTATGGGCTAAGTAAATCAATGGGCAGCCTTGGTTCTATTGAAAATACCAGTGTAAGTGAAGACCCGATTAGAAATGATATAGATAAAAACACTCTTAGTGGGAGCGATAGTGACAATTCTAGTTACAGTAATGTTGATCATTTAGTCGGCGTTAGAGACATTCATAATTTCGTACCTGATGATACTTTTTTAGTTAGGGATAATAATAGGGACAGTTATTTCATATGTTTTGATATTGAAAATCAAATTTTTGAGATTGACAATGCTCATTCTTTTCTAAGTGAACTAGAAAGCTCTTTTTCTAATTCTCGGAATTTTTGTTATCTAAATAGTGTATCTAATAGTGATGATCCCCACTATGATCCTTACATATATGATACTAAATATAGTTGGAATAAACACATTACTAGCTGTATTGACAGCTATTTTCGTTCTCAAATTTGTATTGATAGTTACATTTTAAGTGGTATTGTCAATTACAATGACAATTACATTTCTAGTTACATTTTTGATGAAAGCAGAAATAGTAGTGAAACCCAGAGTTCAAGTATAAAAACGAGTCCGGCTGGTAGTGAGTTAACTATAACAGAAACGGAAAATTCTAATGATCTAGATTTTACTCAAAAATATAGGCATTTATGGGTTCAATGCGAAAATTGTTATGGATTAAATTATAAGAAATTTTTGAAATCAAAAATGAATATTTGCGAACACTGTGGACATCATTTGAAAATGAGTAGTTCAGATAGAATAGAACTTTTGATTGATCCAGGTACTTGGGTTCCTATGGATGAAGATATGGTCTCTGTGGATACCATTGAATTTCCGTTGGAAGAGGAATCTTACAAAGATCGTATTGATTCTTATCAAAGAAAAACAGGATTAACTGAGGCTGTTCAAACAGGCACAGGTCAACTAAACGGTATTCCCATAGCAATTGGGGTTATGGATTTTCAGTTTATGGGGGGTAGTATGGGCTCCGTAGTTGGCGAGAAGATCACTCGTTTGATCGAATATGCTACCAATCGGTTTTTGCCTCTTATTCTAGTGTGTGCTTCCGGAGGAGCACGCATGCAAGAAGGGAGTTTGAGCTTGATGCAAATGGCTAAAATAGCTTCCGCTTTATATGATTATCAATCAAAGAAAAAGTTATTCTATGTATCAATCCTTACATCTCCTACTACTGGTGGGGTGACAGCCAGTTTTGGTATGTTGGGCGATATCATTATTGCCGAACCCAATGCCTACATTGCATTTGCGGGTAAAAGAGTAATTGAACAAACATTGAATACGACAGTACCTGAGGGCTCACAAACGGCTGAATATTTATTCCATAAGGGCCAATTCGACCTAATCGTACCACGTAATCTTTTAAAAGACGTTCTGAGTGAGTTATTTCAGCTCCACGCTTTCTTTTCTCTGAATCAAAATTCAATCAAGTGGATCCTTAATAAAAAAAATATATTAATTAATCAAAATATAAATTATTATTTTTTTTTTATAAAACGAGTAGTTATTTAGTTTATAGAAATCAAAGCCAAAATCCATTCTACGGATTTTGGCTTGGTAGCATTTGATAACATAAGATTTAATTGTAAAAATAATTATGCGGATCATTTTTTTTTACCGACATTGCCGATTACTAATCAGTAAAAACCTCTATCAAAAAAAAAAGAATGCATTCCTTCTTCCGCTAAATTAAAATTAGGCAAGGAGAATAAAGCGAATTTCACGTTCTCTTCTTATGTGTATATAATTCAAATATAGAAAATTAAAAAGTGAAAAGTACAGAATCTTGCATCTTTCGATATTTTTTTAGAATCCCCAGTTTTACTAAGACTCCCTATTCCCGGATCGGATTGTAACAAATTTTTCAGGAAGTTGTAAGAAACTCTTTCTTTATTTTATTCCATTTTATGAAATTCAAATTATAAGACAAAAACAAGATAATAAAAAAGGCGATTATCATATATATATATATTTCATGTAGAAAGATGAAAAATTATATTTATTTAGTTCGACATTCCTTGCACTTATTTTATTATATTTATATATTTTTTATTATATCACATATACTCACTTAGATATGCTTAGTATAATTCTATATGAATTATAAATAATGATTATAAGATACCTTTATAACAATATAAATAACAATATAACAATAACAGGTAAAAATAGTAAATCCAGGTATCCATTTTATGACAAATTTACCCTCTTTTTTTGTGCCTTTCGTGGGCCTAATATTGCCGGCAATTGCGATGGCTTCTTTATCTCTTCATATTCAAAAAAACAAGATTTTTTAGATATCGATATGATGGGGCTAAATCTCATCTATTTTGTTTTTTTTTTTCAAGATTTAGACTTAGACCATAACACAGATATCTATTTCTTAGAATAAAATATGTGATGTGGTTTCCCCCGAACATAAAGAAACTATTATTGTTATTCGTGTGTAAACATGATATATGAGTAAATAAATTATAGCTATTTGCAACGAAATCAAATCGGGATCGGGGCGAATGCCTTAAATGTAAAGTGAATATATCTATATGTATGTGGATATCTATAGGAAATCATACGAAATGGATATTATTATTTTATATCTAACCAATTCGATGAATTACTCCTAAAATAAAAGTTCACATCAGAATAGTGCTAGTTGATGGGAGTTATTTCGGAAACACACAAAAAGTCAAATTAATTTGGGTTATTCTCTCAATTTCAATAAAATGCAACTAGATCTAGTATGAATTGGCGATCAGAACATATATGGATAGAACTTATAGCAGGGTCTCGAAAAACAAGTAATTTCTGCTGGGCCTTTATCCTTTTTTTAGGTTCATTAGGGTTTTTATTAGTTGGAATTTCCAGTTATCTTGGTAGAAATTCGATATCTTTATTTCCGCCTACGCAAATCATTTTTTTTCCACAGGGGATCGTGATGTCTTTCTACGGAATTGCGGGTCTCTTTATTAGCTCTTATTTGTGGTGCACAATTTCGTGGAATGTAGGTAGTGGTTATGATCGGTTCGATAGAAAAGAAGGAATAGTGTGTATTTTTCGTTGGGGATTTCCTGGAAAAAATCGTCGCATCTTCCTCCAATTCTTTATGAAAGACGTCCAGTCCATCAGAATAGAAGTGAAAGAGGGTATTTATGCTCGTCGTGTCCTTTATATGGAAATCAGAGGCCATGGCGCTATTCCTTTGACTCGTACTGATGAGAATTTGACTCCACGAGAACTTGAGCAAAAAGCTGCTGAATTGGCTTATTTCTTGCGTGTACCAATTGAAGTATTTTAAAAAATGAATTGAAACTGAAATGAAAAGAATGAATGCTTTTTTTTATTTTCAATAGAGAGATTATATCTTGTAGATTCTCTTTTTTTTTTGTTTTGTCAATCAATTTTTCTTTTTATCCCTTTTTGTACTTCTTAATTACCAAACGATTGGGATGCTTATAACGATAGCTTTTTTGTCTTGTTTTGGTAGTCATTTTTTTTATCAGAATCACAATATTCTTCAGAAAATTCTCTCAATTATTCCCGGACTATGCGTCGTTTTTTTTTTTTTTTCAAAAAATTGGATATTTTGATAGAAAGAGAGTTCTTTCGTTTCAAAATCTGAATAATATTTGTTACTTGAAGGGGCTCTTTCATGCATTTCTTTATTGAAAGGGGTCACTCTCTTCGAATTTTAGCAAGTGATAGATTTGTAAACAATCTCTTTATTCGAAGTGGATTCTTTTTTATTCCATTTCTGTATTATTTATAAATTCAAGTACTAACCGCTGAATCATACACAAAAAAAGCGGGGAATAGATTCGTGGGCTCGATAACTTGTAATAGAACTGATCCTTGATAGGAATATTAGTTAGTATCATATAGCGTCAACGAATGGGGTGAGTTCATTAAAAATTCAAAGACGAAAAAATGGCAAAAAAGAAAGCATTCATTCCCCTTCTATATCTTGCATCTATAGTATTTTTGCCCTGGTGGATCTCTCTCTCATTTACTAAAAGTCTGGAATCTTGGGTTACTAATTGGTGGGATACTAGGCAATCCGAAATTTTTTTGAATGATATTCAAGAAAAGAGTATTCTAAAAAAATTCATAGAATTAGAGGAACTCTTACTCTTGGACGAAATGATAAAGGAATACCCGGGAACACATCTACAAAAGCTTCGTATCGGAATCTACAACGAAACGATCCAATTGATCAAGATGCACAATGAAGATTGTATCCATACGATTTTGCACTTCTCGACAAATATGATCTGTTTCGTTATTCTAAGTGGTTATTCTATGCTAGGTAATGAAGAACTTGTTATTCTTAACTATTGGGTTCAAGAATTTCTATATAACTTAAGCGACACAATCAAAGCCTTTTCCATTCTTTTAGTAACTGATTTATGTATAGGATTCCATTCGCCCCACGGTTGGGAACTAATGATTGGATCTGTCTACAAAGATTTTGGATTTGCTCATAATGATCAAATTATATCCGGTCTTGTTTCTACCTTTCCGGTCATTCTAGATACAATTTTAAAATATTTGATTTTCCGTTATTTAAATCGTGTATCTCCCTCACTTGTAGTGATTTATCATTCAATGAATGACTGAAAAATGATTCACTGATCCAATTAGAATGGTTGGTTGTTACTTTGTACATAAGCAAAACATTCAAAACTGTACTTATTCTTTTTACTCATACAA